AACTCCATTCGTTAGAACAGCTTCCATCGAGTCTCTGCACCTATCCTTTTTGATTTTCGCTTTCTGAACCTTTGTTTGTTTTCGGAAAACGTGATTTGGCTCAGGATTGCCCATTTTTATTAATTCCAGGGTTTCTCTGAATTTGAAAGTTATCACTTAGTAAGTTTCCATACCAAGGCTCAATACAATTAAGTCCGTAGCGTCTACCGATTTCGCCATATCCCCCTTTTTGAGATGAAAATCTCATTGTGATCTCGTTCCCTTTTTTTTATACCGGTAGCATTGAATTCATTAGATAGATGCCGATTCCTGTCTCGAAAAAGTGTTTTCTCCTCTTTGTCTTTGATTTCTTGTCTATACTTCTTTCATCTTCTATATCTATAGGAGGCTCATATTCGGTCTAATCAAAAACGATTTTATCATTTCTGTATCGGCAATTCAATATAGGTGGATACATACGCTATAAATCTGTCTCTCTTCCACTCATTTCCCCATGAAATTTAGAATACTTGAACGGTCGATTCTTTTTTTTTATATGATTTGATTTTTGAATTCAAAAATCATAAAAAATCATATATCATATTAAATTAAAATAAAATATATATTTAATTGTGATAAAAAAAGGAAATTCTATATCGCTAGATTAATCGTTATCTTCTATAATATTTAACAGTTATTTCAAATTCTATATTCTATTCTTTAATATATTCATATTCATTATGAATAGCGAATATGAATAGCTAAGAATTAAAATAGTATAATAGTGAATAGCAAAGATTCTAAGAGTTTATTGAATTCCTATGCATGTGGAATTTATGTTATGTGAGCCTGCTTAGCTCAGAGGTTAGAGCATCGCATTTGTAATGCGATGGTCATCGGTTCGATTCCGATAGTCGGCTTTTCTCTATTTATTTTATTCGATGTTTTACATGATTGATAATGCATCTTTGATTTCAAAGAATATTGAAAAAAATGTCTTCCTCTTTTGGCAAAAGCCATTTATTTATTATGCGATAGGAATTTCCAACTATCTCACGAAAAGAATCCTTTTCTTTTTCTATATATAGAATATAAAGATCTGGATATTTATCCAACTCATCTCATTATTCTTTAATAGAATAATACTTCAGTAAATTTCGCTTTATTTAGAATTTAGTTCATTTTTAGTTTAGGTTTATTCTGTAGAATGAAATTTCATCAATAAGAATTAATAATTAAATATAAATAAGAAGAAGGAGTCTTTATGTCGCGTTACCGAGGTCCTCGTTTCAAAAAAATACGCCGCCTGGGGGCTTTACCAGGGCTAACTAATAAAAGGCCCAGAGCTGGAAGTGATCTTAGAAACCAATCGCGTTCCGGGAAAAAATCCCAATATCGAATTCGCCTAGAAGAAAAACAAAAATTGCGTTTTCATTATGGTCTTACAGAACGACAATTACTTAAATACGTTCGTATCGCCGGAAAGGCAAAAGGGTCAACAGGTCAGGTTTTATTACAATTACTTGAAATGCGCCTGGATAACATTCTTTTTCGGTTGGGTATGGCTCCGACTATTCCGGGAGCTCGCCAATTAGTTAATCATAGACATATTTTAGTCAATGGTCGTATAGTAGATATACCAAGTTATCGCTGCAAACCCCGAGATACTATTGCGGCGAGGGATGAACAAAAATCTAAAGCTCTAATTCAAAATTCTCTGGATTCATCCCCCCATGAGGAATTGCCAAACCATTTGACTCTTCAACCATTCCAATATAAAGGATTAGTCAATCAAATAATAGATAGTAAATGGGTCGGTTTGAAAATAAATGAATTGCTAGTTGTAGAATATTATTCTCGTCAGACTTAAACCTAACAAAAAGGAAAATCAACACTAATAAGAATAAGGGTTCGCCCATTTTGCTCCCTTTCGGCGAAGTAAATTAACCTAAGGTTAAGATAAATAAGGGTTTGATCCGGATTTTTCTTCCATTTAGGTATCATAGACCGAGAGGGAGATTTTCATTCCTTGTCTACTCTACTCTTTTCTTTCACAGTATTTTCCGTACCACAGCCATTAGGAATAGAGAATCCTTATCAAAGAAAGGTCTAACTGTTGGAATAGTCGTATCCATTGCTATTTGATCTATTGTAGTTAGTAAGATCGATGAATTAGGTGAAGGTACGGAAAGAGAGGGATTCGAACCCTCGGTAAGCAAAAGCCTACATAGCAGTTCCAATGCTACGCCTTCAACCACTCGGCCATCTCTCCTACATAATGATTATGACCCAAAAACCTAAAATCGAGTGAATAGTGAATCATTCTAGATTATTGGGTAGGTACAACCAATAAATTCTAACTATAAACTATAAAGCGATCAAAATCAAAAATTTTTCATCATAGTAAAAGCAGGATCTTTCCTTCTAGGCTGGGAGGATAAAGAGAAAATTGTTTTCTTACAAAAACTGTTCAAAAAACTCTATTCATGTTTGCAAAACCAATTTTTTCTTCTTTTTCTGA